TCAAAAAAAACCACCCTTCGAGGCTGGCTGGCCGTAGGATAAAGTAATTTGATTAAGAAGTCCGTTTTTACGTTATTTCGTACTGTATTGTACAATTCCTTTGTTTGGGGGATTATTTTCTCACGCGATAAAAATGAAATTATAGAATGGATTGCTACCTATGCCTAGATCTCGGATAAATGGAAATTTTATTGATAAGACCTTTTCCATTGTAGCCAATATCTTATTACGAATAATTCCGACAACTTCAGGAGAAAAAGAGGCATTCACTTATTACAGAGATGGTGCGATTTGATTATCTTTTTTTTTTTTTACCGATCTCAGTCTTAGGAGAAAGATACATTCTTCAGAGAGAAAGAAAAAAATTTTGAAAAAAAAACCTACGCTTGCTGAAGGTGAAGTTTGGAAATAAAACGATTAATTCCTTCTGTCGTGTATCCCCGATTAATGCAGCCTCATATGCTTCAATTTTTGGTTTATAGTATTAAGCGAAAGGTTATACCTATACCTATGGGGTTAGGTCAATCCTACTCCACTAGTACCAATGGGCGGCATGGGGGAAGAAGCACTACGCTTAGGAATCAACAACACGAGAAAACTTTGTAAAAAAACCCTTCCTTTCTTATCGGGATCGGGACTAACAAGAATGGTTGGGACAATAAACATCCATCTCGTTCGTATTTTGGATACCCATATAACCATCGAAGACTGTTGAAGTGACTAATTCCGGAAAATTTAGCGGCGTTGAGGACAAAGAAATTGTTGAAGTGACTATTTATCCAGTAATAACATACTTGATCTTAAGAAAAGATCCTTTACAGGAAGGTTGGCTAGAGATTTCGTGTAAAAACACTAGTCCCGCTCAGTTGATAATGAGAATATTGCAATCTTTTTTGATTCTATGTTTATCATTATACACAGAAAGGAGGAGCCGTATGAGATGAAAATCTCACGTACGGTTCTGGAACGGAGATTCTTTGAACCGAATGACGACCGTAACGGATGTCGGCTCAATCGGAAGGAAATTATGCGGAAGCTTTACAGAATTATTATGAGGCTATGCGACTGGAAATTGATCCCTATGATCGAAGTTATATACTTTATAACATAGGCCTTATCCACACAAGTAACGGAGAACATACGAAAGCTTTGGAATACTATTTTCGAGCACTCGAACGAAACCCGTTCTTACCTCAAGCTTTTAACAATATGGCCGTGATCTGTCATTACGTGCGACTATCTCCACTATAGAAAGAAAAAAGAAAAGAACGAGCAAATCCGCTAATACTTATAAATACTAGAAAAAAATGGGCTTTCTACATATATATCGTTCGAAACAACGATTTTTATCAGCTGTAGCAAAGAAACAAACTTCATACGAAATCGAAATATGAAGAAATATATATGCCTAGATACTTTTTTTCTATGGATAAAAGATCTAATTGATAGAGGAAGCACCGTAAAGATCAATTCACAAGGTTTTTGGCCAATACAACAAGAACTGCTTACTTATCTCTTACTTATCTCATGATAGAAGAGTTAGGAATCCACTTATGTAATAAAGTGGATCCCCTAAGCTTTTGAGCAGCGGTGTAGTATCAGATCCCAAAGATAGTAAGTCTTTTCTTATGAAGAAAAGTCTTTCTCAAAGATTCTATAGAAATAGATATATCATATATGAAAGTATATGATATATGAAATCGAGATAGTTACCTTTCAGAAAATTCTAATAAGAGTGTAAATGCCGATGCTTTATTCTTCTTGAATAAATTGTATAAGTCAATCCAAGATGCATCATCATCTCCAGGAAGTAGAAATGGTACCTTTGGAACACCGATCGGCATAAGATGGAAAAAGATGAAGATGCAGTTGTCTATCTGACTTTGCTGTGAGAACCTATGCTTTTTTCTTCTGAAGGTAGGAAAAAAGATAAAACTAAAAAAAAGGATTAAATTATTTATTAATCCAAATTCAAGTTTGAAACTCATGTAATTAACCTCTTTTCTTGTGGTTAACTCCAGAAAAAAAATGGAAGATCAAAAGAATTGACTGTTGAGCCGTATGAGTCAGGAAACTCTCAAGTACGGTTCTAAGGGAAGGAATTTACTCACCTATTCCGACCGCGGAGAACAGGCCATTCGACAGGGAGATTCTGAAATAGCGGAATCTTGGTTTGATCAAGCTGCTGAATATTGGAAACAAGCTATAGCACTTACCCCAGGTAATTATATTGAAGCACAGAATTGGTTGAAGATCACAGGGCGTTTTGAATAAGAACACTTTCTTATTTTCCTTTTTTCTATTCTAATTTCTTATTTTATTCTCTATTCTCTATATTCTCTATAGAATTCTATCTCTATAGAGAATATAGAGAGAATCCATCCATATTTCTTTCTATTTTTTTTAATAAAAATAATTTTTCTAAATTTTTATCTAATATACTATATTGAATTTGTTATAGTTTATTGTTTGTTGTCCCCATCAGTCAAATAAAACAGAT